GGAGGTGATCCTCAGGAGGATGACTCTGACTCTGGAAGTGATACGGATGACTCTGACTCTGGAAGTGATACGGATGGCCCTGACTATGGAAGTGATACGGATGGCCCTGACTATGGAAGTGATTCGAATGGCCACTTCTATGGATATGGAAATGATCCGGATGGCCACTTCTATGAAAGTGATCCGGAGGATTACCTTCAAAAAAAAAGAAATCCTGGGGGGGATTACCTTCAAATAGATAGATATCCTGAGGATACTTGCTTTAAAATAGAAAGAGATCCTCAGAAGATAGATAGATATATTGAGGAGCCTTACCTTGACTATGGAAGTAATCCTCAGAAGGATGACCCTGGCTATGGGGGTGATCCTCAGGAGGATGACTCTGACTCTGGAAGTGATCCTCAGAAGGATGACCCTGGCTATGGGGGTGATCCTCAGGAGGATGACTCTGACTCTGGAAGTGATCCTAATCCTAGGGAGAATTACACTCACAAATACAAACATTTGTGGCTTATGTGCGATGAGTGTTATACATTAAATTATAGGAGATTTTTGAACGAAAAATTGTATATTTGTGAAGGATGTGGATTTCATTTTAAAATGAATAGTTCAGAGAGACTCAAACTTTTGATCGATCCGGATACTTGGGATCCTATTAATGAAAAGATGGCCTCTCTGGATCCCATTGAATTTCATTCGGAGGAGGATCCTTATATAGATCGTATCAATTCTTATCAAAAAAAGACAGGATTAACTGAGGCTATTCAAACTGGTCTAGGCCAATTAAATGGGATTCCCATAGCAATGGGGGTTATGGAGTTTGGGTTTATGGGGGGTAGTATGGGATCCGTAGTCGGGGAGAAAATAACCCGTTTGGTTGAGTATGCCACTAATCAATCTCTACCTCTTATTATAGTGTGTGCTTCCGGGGGGGCACGCATGCAAGAAGGAAGTTTGAGCTTGATGCAAATGGCTAAAATATCTTCTTCTTTATATGATTTTCAAACAAATAAAAAGTTATTCTATGTATCAATCCTTACATCTCCTACTACCGGTGGGGTGACAGCCAGTTTTGGTATGTTGGGGGATGTCATTGTTGCCGAACCCGATGCCTATATTGCATTTGCGGGTAAAAGGGTAATTGAACTAACATTGAATAAAGAAGTACCTGAAGGTTCACAAGAGACGGAATATTTATTCGAGAAGGGGTTATTCGATCTAGTCGTACCACGTAAGAATTTAAAAAGTATTCTGAATAAGTTATTTGGGTCCCACGGTTTCTTTCCTTTGACTTTGAATCAAAATCACTCGAGTATAACAGAACATTAAGTTCAATTATTTTATTTGTAGCAAACAAGTAGTTAGTTTATTGGACTCCAAGTAAAAATAAGACAATTGGAATTATCTTTGTTGACAGATAGAGAAAGATAGATATAGAGTTTTCTATCTTTCTCTATCTCTTAAGAATCTCATTTTGACTAAGAATCCCTGTTGGATCGGATTCTGACGAATCCTTCGATAATTTGTAGGAAACTTTTTCTTTATTAAATGAAAATTGGGAGACAAGAGCAAAAGACGAGGAAAAGATAAAGAATAATAAGAAAGGTGATTATCATACTTATTTGTCATGTAGAAAGATGAATAAGTCCAGTATATACTCTCTTAGATATATACTTAGATCTAGACTAATTCGAATTCCAATTTATTAAATACTTATTAATAAGTTTATTCTTAAATGGAATTCTTAATTAAGAATATTAATAAGAATTTCATAATTACAATAATTAATTATAATTATTATAAGATATCTTTCTAAATAATAATAACAGGTACAAATAGTCAATCGGGGTACCCATTCTATGACAACTTTCAACTTTCCCTCTGTTTTTGTGCCTTTGGTGGGCCTAGTATTTCCGGCAATTGCAATGGCTTCTTTATCTCTTCATGTTCAAAAAAATAAGATTGTTTAGATCCGGTAGGACAAAATCTCATCCATTTTTTTTTTTCAAAACTTAGACTCGTATCATAACATATATATCTATTTAGTGGAATATGATATAACATATGGCTTCTGTCGAAGATTAAAGGAATCTTATGCCTGCAGAAACATGGGTAAATGAATTCTAGTTATTTTCAAAAAGATCAGGATTGCCGGATGGCCGAAATAAAAAGTCGGCGTATCTATATGTATGTCGATATCTATAGTATGTATGTCGATATCTATAGTGGGATCATACGAGAAAGGGTATGTTATTATTTTAGATCTAACCAATTTGATGAATTAATCCTAAAGGTTCACATCAACCTAGTGCTAGTTGATGAGAGTGACTTCGGAAACAAAAAGAGTCAAGTCAAATGAATTGGGGGTATTCTCTCAATTGCAATAAAATGCAACCGGATCAAGTATGAGTTGTCGATCAGAACATATATGGATAGAACCTATAACGGGGTCTCGAAAAACAAGTAATTTCTGCTGGGCCATTATCCTTTTTTTAGGTTCATTAGGATTCTTATTGGTTGGAACTTCCAGTTATTTTGGTAGAAATTTCACATCTTTATTTCCGTCTCAGCAAATCGTTTTTTTTCCACAAGGGCTCGTGATGTCTTTCTATGGGATCGCAGGTCTCTTTATTAGTTCCTATTTGTGGTGCACAATTTCGTGGAATGTAGGTAGTGGTTATGATCGATTCGATAGAAAAGAAGGAATAGTGTGTATTTTTCGTTGGGGATTTCCTGGAAAAAATCGTCGCATCTGCCTCCGATTCTTTCTAAAGGATATTCAGTCCATCAGAATAGAAGTTAAAGAGGGTCTTTATGCTTGTCGTGTCCTTTATATGGACATCAGAGGTCAGGGGGCCATTCCTTTGACTCGTACTGATGAGAATTTGACTCCACGGGAAATTGAACAAAAAGCTGCTGAATTGGCCTATTTCTTGCGTGTACCAATTGAAGTATTTTGAGAAATGGGCTGAAGAAAGAATGAATGCTTTCTTAGCAGGAGGGAAAAAACTCAAGAATCCCCTTTCTTTTTTCTATAACATAACTTAACTGAAGTTTCTTCAGAACGATCATTCGAGCCAAAGCAGACATACACATAAAAGACTAGAAAACCTTCTCTGGTCTTTTATGTGTATTGAAACCTACATACCTCAATTCACTAACAAAATAAGTAACAAACAAATTGAAATAATAGATTCATCTCATATATAAAACCCTTTCGAAAGCAAAAATGGATTTTTTTATTTAAGTCCAAGATTTGTTGGAATTGAGACTTTAAATTCAGATAGATCATATCTTGTAAATTATTTCGTTTTTGTCAATCGACGTTTCTTTTTATACTTTATTTTGTGCTCCTTAATGGCCAAAGAGTTGGATTTCTTATAACTTATAATGAGAACTAACCAATTTCTGTCTTGGTTTGCCGCGCATTTTTCATCATCACAATATTTTTCAGAAATTCCCCTCAATTATTCTATTCCTGACTACTCATAGTCAGTGAAATTTTTTTGAAATACTGGATATTTTGATAGAATCATAGAAAAGGAGTTCTGTCGTCTCAACACCTTAATCATACTCATTACTTAAAGATTTAAAGTGGTTCTTTCGGGCATTCATCGAAAGGAGATACTTGCTTCGAATTTGAACAATTGGGATATCTGGAAACAATATTTTTTGATTCTTTCTTTTATTTTATTATTTCTTCATTCGAATTCGAAGTGAATTTTGAGTCTATTTCTATTTCTGTATGATTTCTAGATTCAAAGACTCACCGTGAAATCACAAATAAAAAACAGTGAATAGATTCATTGGCTCGATACCTTGTAATAGAACTCATGCGTGAGAGAAATATTAGATCTCATAGCATAGAGTCGACGAAGGAGGTGGGTTCATTACCAATTCACAGATGAAAAAATGGCAAAAAAGAAAACGTTCACTCCTCTTTTATATCTCGCATCTCTTGTCTTTTTGCCCTGGTGGATTTCTCTCTCAGTTAATAAAAGTTTGGAATCTTGGGTTACTAATTGGTGGAATACTAGGCAATCCGAAATCTTTTTGAATGATAGTCAAGAAAAGAGTATTCTAGAAAAATTCATAGAATTAGAGGAACTCGCCCTCTTGGACGAAATGATCAAGGAATACTCGGAGACACATCTTCAAAACCTTCGTATAGGAATCCACAAAGAAACGATCCAATTAATCAAGATACACAACGAAGATCATATCCATATGATTTTGCACTTCTCGACAAATATAATCTGTTTCATTATTCTAAGCGGTTATTCTATTTTGGGTACTGAAGAACTTGTTATTCTTAACTCTTGGGCTCAGGAATTCCTATATAACTTAAGTGACACAATAAAAGCTTTTTCTATTCTTTTAGTAGTCGATTTTTGGGTCGGATTCCATTCGCCCCATGTTTGGGAACTAATGATTGGCTCTGTCTACAAAGATTTTGGATTTGTTCATAATGATCAAATTCTATCTGTTCTTGTTTCCACTATTCCAGTCATTCTAGATACCCTTTTTAAATATTGGCTTTTTTTTTATTTAAATCGCGTATCTCCGTCACTTGTAGTGATTTATCATTCAATGAATGACTGAAAAATGATCCACGGATATGAATCCAATTAGAATTTTTGTTACTTTGTAGTTGTAGATAAGCAAAGAAAATCGTACTTACTCTTTATATTTCTACCCATCCCGGAGATTTATCCTGTATAATATTCCAGTCAATTATTCTAGTAAATAGCAGAATCGCGGAGAGGGAACTATATTAGTGACCTACCCAATTTATTGTAAAAATTTTCGGGATCAATGATTGGACCATGCAAACCAGAAATACTTTTTCTTGGATAAAGAAACAGATTACTCGATCCATTTCCGTATTGCTCATGATATATATCATAACTCGGACATCCATTTCAAATGCATATCCCATTTTTGCACAGCAGGGTTATGAAAATCCACGCGAAGCGACGGGGCGTATTGTATGTGCCAAT